ATGCAGCCTAATGAGGAGTAATACTATAAAAAGAAAAAATAAAGAACTCTATTTCAGAACTATGAGACAGAATATTCTGTTTTCTTATTTACTCTTTCTTTATTTTTGGATTTTATTTCTATTTTTCTATTTAAAGTAGATCGATTTAGATAACGTATCTATAAGCAAAGTAATATACTTCAAACAAAGTAGGAATTCGCAAGATGGAGAAAATCATTGCAGTTATTATAGGGAAGTCTAGGGACTTAGAGCATATCCTATTTGAAGGAGGATGGAATTCAAATAGGGTAAGGGATCCTTCCTTCTATTGATTTGATAGAAATTCGTTTTTCTTTTCCTGTCTCTATGATTTTCGAAGAATGAGCCTGTGGTAATGCTTTTATCTCTATTCTATGGCGCAAGCGACCGTCCAGTCTATAAACAAGTACTAATGAGAAAATGAAAACTATACTAAAGGAAACATAGGATCTCTATCCTAAAATCTAAAAATAGGACATATTAGGGCTATACGGATTCGAACCGTAGACCTTCTCGGTAAAACAGATCAAACGGATTATTATCGAAATGATTCGAACTGTTTCAAAGACTCAACATGCATTTTTTTGCATTGGGCTCTTTCATCAACTGATGTAAAGATCAGTTAGTCCACCATAGTTTTTCTTTACGGAAAGATAATGAGATGGCTCCCTGTGCTCTGATTGATTATTTGTATTATGATCTATCTAGGAGCAATACCAAAGTGTTTCAAAGGAGGATTACCTTGACTTAGGTCTGCCTCCGGCCTAAATTAAATCAACCTAAGTGAAATGGAGTCTCTATCGTTCCGCTGCAAGAGTTGACTATGAGACTTCATACACCTTAAAGTTCATAGAACGAAAAGAAGTTTTTTGGAGGCCCTTATCCTCATTACGCCTAGCATTTAGTGGGCTGGATATTTACCTTATCAACTAGCAAATCAATAAGGGTTCTATTTGATTAGGCACCTGAATTGGCACCTGAATCGGACTGAACCGACTGTTTGTCAGGCTACTGTTCTCCTATTCTCTCGAATCCATGAAGTAAGACATTGATTTTGCAATAAGATCAATTATGTTCATTGCATAATAAGCTCCCTTGAAAAGCATTGGCGCACGTGTAAGCGAGTTGCTCTACCGAACTGAGCTATAGCCCTTGTCAGAGATATCTTAACATATAGATAATTTCTTGTCAAGATGAATATTCTCTAATGCCAGAGGATATCCCTTTGATCTGCTTACTATATAACATAGTAATAACGGAGCAGTATTGCTTATAAAAAGGATTCGATCTATAATCGATCGAAGTAATGGGTCTTCCTTTGTGGTGATAAATTGCCTACTTAACTCAGTGGTTAGAGTATTGCTTTCATACGGCGGGAGTCATTGGTTCAAATCCAATAGTAGGTAGGTAGGTAGAAAAATTACTAGATAGCATTGGACTTACTTCGCTTCGCTATCTAATAACTTTTTCTACTCCTCTTCCCTTTTTCTTTGTATCAACTAAACCTTTGGATTGTCTTCAATTGGATGGGGGAATCCAATTGATAGCCTCGACTCGTATCCTAGCTCGTCTGAGAGCTAGCTTCGCTTCAACCAATTCTTTCGTACCCTCAGCTCTACTCAAGTTAGCTTCGGCTATTTCAAGTGCCTGTTGAGCTTCTTCCGGATCAATGTCACTACCCAGTTCCGCATCATTTCCTAAAATGATGATCTCATTATTAACTATTCTCGCAAAACCGCTCCACAGAACCGCCGTTAACCATTGGTCGTTGAGGAGGCGTATTCTCAAAGGACCCATATCTACAGCTGTGTTAATGGGGGCGTGGTTTGGTAATACGCCAATTTGGCCACTATTAGTAGATAAAATGATTTCTTTCACTTCACAATCCCAAATAATTCGCTTAGGAGTTAGTACATAAAGATTTAATTTCATTTCTTCAATTTGTTCTCCTCTTCTAAGTTTATAGCTTTCGTGCTAGCTTCATCGATGTTACCCACCAAATAAAAAGCCTGTTCGGGTAGGCCGTCTAATTCTCCGGAAAGGATTAGTTGAAATCCCCTAATTGTTTCTGCAAGACCAACATACTTTCCTGCAGAACCGGTAAAAACTTCTGCCACAAAGAACGGTTGTGATAAGAAACGTTCAATTTTTCGTGCTCTTGCTACAGTTAAACGATCCTCCTCCGATAATTCATCCAACCCAAGAATTGCGATAATGTCCTGAAGTTCTTTGTAACGTTGTAAAGTTTGCTTAACTCTTTGCGCAGTTTCATAATGTTCGTTGCCAACGATCCGAGGCTGTAACATAGTTGAGGTTGAATCTAAAGGATCTACTGCTGGATAAATACCCTTGGAAGCTAATCCTCTGGAAAGTACGGTAGTAGCATCCAAATGTGCAAATGTTGTGGCAGGAGCAGGGTCGGTCAAATCGTCCGCAGGTACATAAACCGCTTGGATCGAAGTTATAGATCCCTTTTTGGTAGAAGTAATTCTTTCTTGCAAAGAACCCATTTCTGTACTAAGAGTAGGTTGATAACCCACTGCGGAGGGCATTCTCCCTAATAAAGCGGATACCTCCGATCCTGCTTGAACAAAACGAAAGATATTATCGATGAATAGAAGCACGTCTTGCTTATTAACATCTCGGAAATATTCTGCCATAGTTAGGGCAGTTAAACCAACTCTCATACGAGCTCCCGGCGGTTCATTCATTTGGCCATAGACTAGAGCTACCTTTGATTCCTCAATATTTTTTTCATTAATTACTCCGGATTCCTTCATTTCCATATAAAGATCATTTCCTTCACGAGTCCGTTCCCCTACTCCGCCAAATACGGATACGCCTCCATGAGCTTTAGCAATGTTGTTGATTAATTCCATGATGAGTACTGTTTTCCCTACTCCAGCCCCCCCAAATAGTCCGATTTTTCCCCCACGTCGATAAGGAGCTAAAAGATCGACCACCTTAATACCTGTTTCAAAGATGGATAATTTCGTATCTAACTCGATAAAGGCAGGCGCAGATCTATGAATAGGGAATGTTGCACTAGTATCTACAGGACCCAAATTGTCAATAGGTTCCCCAAGAACGTTGAAAATTCGTCCGAGAGTAGCTCCACCGACTGGAACACTGAGAGGAGCTCCCGTGTCAATCACTTCCATTCCTCTCATCAACCCGTCTGTAGCACTCATAGCTACAGCTCTAACTCGATTATTTCCCAATAATTGTTGTACCTCACAAGTCACATTAATTTGCTTACCGGCAGTGTCTCTACTCTTGACTACCAAAGCGTTATAAATATAAGGTAACTTGCCTGGGGGAAAAGTGATATCCAGCACGGGCCCAATAATTTGATCGATACGCCCTGTGCTTTTTTCCTCAATTGTGGAAACCCCGGGACGAGAAGTAGTAGGATTGGTTCTCATAATTATCACATAATTTTCAAAAAAAAAGGAATTTGTCGAAATTTTGCTTTTTTTCTTGTTGAATAATGCCAAATCAAATCCAAAAAAAGAGCCAAAAATCCGAAAGTCAAAAGGAAATGAATTAGTTAATTCAATAAGAGAGAAAAGGGGACCAGGACTTGATTTCGTTGCCCAAGCGAATCCCATTCAATCGTTTACTCATGGAATGAGTCCGTTGGAAAGTTCAATCAATCTTTTTTTCATATACATTTCGCCTTTTGTGGAGGATCTGTCCCTACTCTACTTTCCTATCTAGGACTTCGATATACAAAATATATACTACTGTGAAGCATAGATTGCTGTCAACAGAGAATTTTCTTAGTATTTAGGTATTTACATTCAAAATAAGAAAGGGGCCTATTAAGAACTTGTAAAATAAGGATTAGGGATTGATTTGGGTTGCGCTATATCTATCAAAGAGTATACAATAATGATGGATTTGGTGAATCAAATCCATGGTTTAATAATGAACCATGTTAACTTACCATAACAACAACTCAATTCCTATCGAATTCCTATAGTAGAATTCCTATAGGATAGAACATACACAGGGTGTACGCATTATATATGAATGAAACATATTCATTAACTTAAGCATGCCCTCCATTTTCTTTAATGAGTTGATATTAATTGAATATCCTTTTTGTTTTAAAAGATTTTTGCAAAGGTTTCATTTACGCCTAATCTATATCGAGTAGACCCTGTCGTTGTGAGAATTCTTAATTCATGAGTTGTAGGGAGGGACTTATGTCACCACAAACAGAAACTAAAGCAAGTGTTGGATTTAAAGCTGGTGTTAAGGATTATAAATTGACTTACTACACCCCGGAGTATGAAACCAAGGATACTGATATCTTGGCAGCATTCCGAGTAACTCCTCAGCCGGGGGTTCCGCCCGAAGAAGCAGGGGCTGCAGTAGCTGCCGAATCTTCTACTGGTACATGGACAACTGTTTGGACTGATGGACTTACCAGTCTTGATCGTTACAAAGGACGATGCTATCACATCGAGCCCGTTGTTGGGGAGGAAAATCAATATATCGCTTATGTAGCTTATCCATTAGACCTATTTGAAGAGGGTTCTGTTACTAACATGTTTACTTCCATTGTGGGTAACGTATTTGGTTTCAAAGCCCTACGCGCTCTACGTCTGGAGGATCTGCGAATTCCCACTACTTATTCAAAAACTTTCCTAGGTCCGCCTCATGGTATCCAAGTTGAAAGGGATAAGTTGAACAAGTACGGCCGTCCTTTTTTGGGATGTACTATTAAACCAAAATTGGGATTATCCGCAAAAAATTATGGTAGAGCGTGTTATGAGTGTCTACGCGGTGGACTTGATTTTACCAAAGATGATGAAAACGTAAACTCACAACCATTTATGCGCTGGAGGGACCGTTTTGTCTTTTGTGCCGAAGCTCTTTATAAAGCACAGGCCGAAACCGGTGAAATCAAGGGGCATTACTTGAATGCGACTGCAGGTACATGCGAAGAAATGATTAAGAGAGCTGTATTTGCGAGGGAATTAGGGGCTCCTATTGTAATGCATGACTACTTAACTGGGGGATTCACTGCAAATACTAGTTTGGCTCATTATTGCCGCGACAATGGCCTACTTCTTCACATTCACCGGGCAATGCATGCAGTTATTGATAGACAGAAAAATCATGGTATGCATTTTCGTGTATTAGCTAAAGCATTGCGTATGTCTGGGGGAGATCATATCCACGCCGGTACAGTAGTAGGTAAGTTAGAAGGGGAACGCGAAATGACTTTAGGTTTTGTTGATTTATTGCGCGATGATTTTATTGAAAAAGATCGTGCTCGCGGTATCTTTTTCACTCAGGACTGGGTATCCATGCCAGGTGTTATACCGGTGGCTTCAGGGGGTATTCATGTTTGGCATATGCCAGCTCTGACCGAAATCTTTGGAGATGATTCTGTATTACAATTTGGTGGAGGAACTTTAGGACATCCTTGGGGAAATGCACCTGGTGCAGCAGCTAATCGGGTGGCTTTAGAAGCTTGTGTACAAGCTCGTAATGAAGGACGCGATCTTGCTCGTGAAGGTAATGAAATTATCCGAGCAGCTTGCAAATGGAGTCCTGAACTAGCCGCAGCTTGTGAAGTATGGAAGGCGATCAAATTCGAGTTCGAGCCGGTAGATAAACTAGATAAGTAGATAAAACTAGATATAAAGAAGGTCTAAATAAAAAAGAAGCGAAATAGAAAGAGAAAAAATCAGTTACAAAATGCAGTAATTCTTCTTTATTCTTCTAATTGATTGCAATTAAACTCGGCTCAATCTTTTTTTTTAAGATTGAGCCGAATAAAAATAGATCTTGATACGATCATGAGACTTGACAAATAGAGATTCCTCTATTCTATATATTTAGAATATATAAAGGTATAATACAATAAATAAATACAAATATAGTATTTATTTATTGTATTGGGAAAGAATCAATGAAAAAAGATTAGGAATCGAAATGCTACTATACGCGTCCGGAGGAGTATTCGGAATAATATTCTTCTATAATCCATTCTTGCGTCTTGCGCGGGGTCTTACTAATAGGACTTCGCTGCACGGGACGGGTCTTCATCGAAAAGCTAACTCCACCCGGCATTTTCATACCCTTTGGGTGGTATATCGCCTTAAAAAGTCTAAGGGGGTAGTATGAGATCTGTAGTAAGTAAGAGAATTTGCCCTTTGATTTTGATTGAGTATGCTATTTTTCCGCCTTTACCGCGCATTATTGTATGAGCTTCTAGAGAATAGAGGACCGCGTATGCAGGAAGGAAATTACAGCTTAATAAAAAAGTCTAAAAAAGCTTCAACTTTATGGCACTATCAATCAACTAAAAAGCCCTATGTATGAATCCTTACAACCGGTGGGATAGGATAAGAGCGAGTTTCGGTATACTGGGGCTGGGGGATATCCTTATTTCAAAACCTGACGCGCATCTTGCGTTTGTAGGGGTCCGAGAGTGGTTGAAGAAGTATTGCATGTGGAAGTAGGTAGACGAAACTTATTTAGGATTCGAAATGGGCGCATTCGACTAAAAGTCGTACTGAGACCTTTTTTAAAGGGTATTCTGAAAGAGGTATTTCATTTTCACAATCGCTTTCTTTTGAATCCAATTTCAAGTTCGATTAGAAGGATAGAAAGGCCGTGAGGACGGGAAAAGAAAAATCAAATCTTTTGAATTTTTAATTAGTTCTCTTTTTTTGCAATTTTCTTATTATCCATTCCATTCATTTTTTTTATAGAATACTAAAGTATTCTATAAAAAATCTTTATTTTGCAAACTAAAAAATACAATAGTCAATATTCCTTATAATAGATATACTTAATTATATTATAAGAATCTTAAGATATTTTTCGAATAGATAGAAATAGTAAATTTGAATTGAGACACCTATTCTATGACGGATTTTAACTTACCTTCTATTTTCGTGCCTTTAGTAGGCTTAGTATTTCCGGCAATTGCAATGGCTTCTTTATTTCTTTATGTGCAGAAAAATAAGATTGTCTAGAACCGACGGGGGCGAATTTTCTCAATGTATTTCCACGCAGGATCATAATACAGATATTTTTTAGTGTAAGTAATATGGTAGGGTATGTGGTTCTTTCTACACACAAACGAAAAACGGCTATGGATGCGGATATAGGCTACGAGCATAAATGCATGCATATGCGGAGCCGGGTATAGCGAGTTTTATTTTAAGTGGATCAACGAATATTTTTTGAATAGAAAGTCAATGTATCTAACCAATTATTTCACAGGAGTACTCGTTGCTGAAGGCAATTTCAGAATCAAAAAAAGTAAAGTCAAAATCATTTAGCTTATTCTCTCAATTTCAATCGACCGCTGCTGGATTTAGTATATCTAATATGAATTGGCGATCAGAACACATATGGATAGAACTTCTAAAAGGTTCTCGAAAAAGAGGTAATTTTTTCTGGGCCTGTATTCTTTTTCTAGGTTCACTAGGATTCTTATCGGTTGGGGCTTCCAGTTATCTTGGTAAGAATATGATATCTGTACTTCCATCTCAACAAATTCTTTTTTTTCCACAGGGGGTCGTGATGTCTTTCTACGGAATCGCGGGCCTATTCATTAGCTCCTACTTGTGGTGCACTATTTTGTGGAATGTAGGCAGTGGTTATGACCGATTCGATAGAAAAGAGGGAATAGTGTGCATTTTTCGTTGGGGATTCCCTGGAATAAAACGTCGCGTCTTCCTTCGATTCCTTATGCGGGATATCCAATCAATTAGAATTCAGGTTAAAGAGGGTCTTTATCCTCGTCGTATCCTTTATATGGAAATCCGGGGCCAGGGGGTCATTCCCTTGACTCGTACTGATGAGAAGTTTTTTACTCCACGAGAAATAGAACAAAAAGCTGCCGAATTGGCCTATTTCTTGCGTGTACCAATTGAAGTATTTTGAGTACCGATTGCATTTTTTTGAAATGAATTGAATGAGGACGAATTGGAAGAAGATTTTCTCAACACGGGGAGGAGGTCCCTTCGAAATTGGATTCGTTATTGTAAGGGGATTTTCGAGTATTTATCTAAAGGAAGGAACAAACGAGGATAAGAGAAAATTGCTTCTAATTTGTTTTGTCCAAGTGATGGCATAATATTCTTCCATTTTCATCCGAAAGCGCTTTTTTTTTTATTCTATTTCTCTATTCCACTCCATCTAGATCTAAGAAAGAACCCAATGCAATGAAATTCCACTAGTATACAAAAAAGAAAAATATATACAAGGTCTCAAACCTTGTTATAGAATTTTTGCTTCAAAGAAAAAGAAATATCATATAGAGTCAGCGAATGAAATAGAGTCAGCGAATGGAGCGGATTCATTAACAACTCAATTTACAGATCAAAAATGAAAAAAAAGAAAGCATTGCCTTCTTTCCTATATCTTGTATTTATCGTACTTTTGCCCTGGGGGGTCTCTTTCTCTTTTAACAAATGTCTGGAACTTTGGATTAAGAATTGGTGGAATACCAGGCAATCCGAAACTCTCTTAACTGATATTCAAGAGAAAAAGGTTCTAGAAAGATTCATAGAATTAGAAGAACTTTTTCTCTTGGACGAAATGATAAAAGAGAAACCGAAGACACATGTACAAAAACCTCCTATAGGAATACACAAGGAAATAATACAATTGGCCAAAATAGATAATGAGGATCATCTCCATATCATTTTGCATTTCTCGACAAATATAATCTGTTTGGCTATTCTAAGTGGTTCTTTTTTTCTGGGTAAAGAGGAACTTGTCATTTTGAATTCTTGGGTTCAGGAATTCTTCTATAACTTAAATGACTCAATAAAAGCTTTTAGTATTCTTTTAGTTACTGATTTTTTTGTTGGATTTCACTCCACCCGCGGTTGGGAACTACTAATTCGTTGGGTCTACAATGATCTTGGATGGGCTCCTAACGAGCTAATTTTCACTATTTTTGTTTGTAGTTTTCCAGTGATTCTAGATACATGTTTGAAATTTTGGGTCTTTTTTTATTTAAACCGTCTATCTCCTTCGCTTGTAGTCATTTATCATTCAATTAGTGAAGCATAAACTCATTTGATCTCCTGATATTAATCAAATTAGCATCTTTCTTCTTTTAGAAAGAAAGCCCTTTTCCTTTTTAGCAAAATTCTTTCTATTTCTACCTGCTCAAGGTATTCATCATTCCAGTACAACTGTTGCAGTAGAATGACAACAGACTCGTGTATAGGGAACTAGATTAGCTTAGCTACCTATCTAATTTATTGTAGAAATTCTGGGATCTGCGATTGGACATGGAAAATAGAAATACTTTTTCTTGGGTAAAGGAACAGATGATTCGATCTATTTCTGTATCGATCATGATATATGTAATAACTCGGACATCTATTTCAAATGCATATCCCATTTTTGCGCAGCAGGGTTATGAAAACCCACGAGAAGCAACCGGACGAATTGTATGTGCCAATTGCCATTTAGCTAATAAGCCCGTGGATATTGAAGTTCCCCAAGCTGTGCTTCCCGATACTGTATTTGAAGCAGTTCTTCGAATTCCTTATGATATGCAACTGAAACAAGTTCTTGCTAATGGGAAAAAGGGAGGGTTAAATGTGGGTGCTGTTCTTATTTTGCCCGAGGGATTCGAATTAGCGCCGCCCGACCGTATTTCTCCTGAGTTGAAAGAAAAGATAGGAAATCTCTCTTTTCAGAGTTATCGTCCCGATAAAAAAAATATTCTTGTGATAGGCCCTGTTCCCGGTCAGAAATATAGTGAAATCGTCTTTCCCATTCTTTCCCCCGATCCTGCTACGAAGAAAGACGTTCATTTCTTAAAATATCCCATATATGTAGGGGGAAACCGAGGAAGGGGACAGATCTATCCTGATGGTAGTAAGAGTAACAATACGGTCTATAATGCTACGTCAACAGGTATAGTAAGAAAAATACTACGTAAAGAAAAAGGGGGATATGAAATATCCATAGTCGATACATCGGATGG